GGATTCCTATTTAGAGATAACTATTACCTCTCTTTTTTCCTCTTCAACGAAATTGAAATGATTGAAGTTTTTCTATTTGGAATCGTTTTGGGTCTAATTCCTATTACTTTGGCTGGATTATTTGTAACTGCATATTTACAATACAAACGCGGTGATCGGTTGGGCCTTTGATTAATTAGCATTTATTTTTTTGACTGACCTCCTCCTTTCTTTTATCCACGGGAGGTCAAGTTCAGATTCCTCTTCAATCATTTCTTTTCGGTCTCATTTTGGATCCACGAAGAATGGAACCGCGCTCTGTAGGATTTGAACCTACGACATCGGGTTTTGGAGACCCGTGTTCTGCCGAACTGAACTAAGAGCGCTTTTTTCTCTTTTTATCTTAATAAAGAAGACAGGGTTCTTTCTTTTTTGAATCCCCAACGCAGTTTTGATATCTATCCTATATCATACTATATAATAGTCAATTATATATGTATGTCCAATTGGAATCGACCTCAACGGCTCTCTCCTTACTGCTCGGGGGGGCAGTAATAGGGATGACAGGATTTGAACCCGTGACATTTTGTACCCAAAACAAACGCGCTACCAAGCTGCGCTACATCCCTTTACAATTGGTCTACAGTGTCATTCTAGAGAATCCCTGTATTGTTTTCCATACCCGTATTGACTCTATTGATATAGACAATTTATCTTGCCATTTCTTTTTTTGGTCTCCTATAACACATAGAAATAGAATATACATATATTAATATAAAAAGAAAAAAAACAAGTTTATCTACACATCCAATATTCAACTAGTCATAAATCAAAATAGAAAGAAATTGTTGGCGGAAATCCTCAGTTCAGGCAGAGGGGAAGCATATCTTTGTTTTCTGTTTTAGGAAAGTCAAAATCTTATTTACCGAATCATTGTACATTACAATTTGAATTGTTAATTTTTCATATAAAGACAAGTCGTCCTTAACTACAGATACATCCGATCATATATGTATTATAATAAAGAATTCCGAGGGAGGATTTGAAATGCGAGATCTAAAAACATACCTCTCCGCGGCGCCGGTACTAAGTACTATATGGTTCGGGGCTTTAGCAGGTCTATTGATAGAGATTAATCGTTTCTTTCCGGATGCGTTAACATTCCCCTTTTTTTCATTCTAGTTATTGATATCGGAAGGGATGAAGAAGATTAGAGATACAATCACAGTCAAATATCTGTGACTAATCCCTCTCCCCCTTTCTTTTCTTGTGTGGTTGACCAAAGCGCTAGATATTCGCTATACTTAATAGGGATCCTGGCCTGGGAAACTGGTCTGTTTCCCTTGTTCTTTTCTTGTTTAATTAAGGGATATCCCTATACTTAATAGGGATCCAGGCCTGGGAAACTGGGCTCTTTCCCTTATTCTTTTCTTGTTTAGTTAAGGAATCTCCCTATAATGAAGAGGGATCCAGGCCTGGGAAACTGGGTCGAGCCCTTGAAAAAAAAGGGATCAGATGTGCTATTTACCTATCCGAGGTTGACTCGGAGAAGATGTTACATCTTCATTTTTTATAACCCCCAAAAAAAAGGGGAGGAGCGTTCGATATGTCAGTAAAGCTCAGTTCACTTCGGACCACGTTCTTCAACTCGTTTATTATGGGAACTTTTTACGGCATCTTCACATTCTTATCCGTCATTTGCCTATTTACCTTCTTTATGAGAAAAAAACATTGGCAATTAGACGATGAACTGACTATAACTTATTATGCAGTTCATAAGAGCTATTGGATCTCTTGGGCTCATGGATTTTTTCATTTTTTCACTTTCTATTTCCTGCCCCAGCCCATTGGGGGAGTTGTTCGTAATTGGTATCTAAAAAGCATCATTGCAATTTCCATTCTATCCTTTTTATGGACCAAATTGAATAATGAACTCTTTTATGAGTCCCCATACGAATTTTGGACGTTGTATATCTTCCCCAATTGTCTACTCCAAAGAATGCTTATACAGCGTTTGGCAGAGAGGCGGGGAAGAGACCCCTTTTTTGCTACGATATGCCTCGTATGGATAGTTGGGAGCTTCTTCTTCTGGCTGTGGTTATATCTGTTAAGAAAGCAAAAAGAGCCCAAGACGAATAGAATAAACCTAAGGATAGATTCCTTGGCCCGTATTCTGTTTTGTTTGGCAATCTTATGCGCTTCGTGGCAGGGGCCAACACCACCTCCATTCGGCCCATCCCTTTATCCGAATGAAGGTTTGATATCAAGTAAGCCACTTAGGGAACTCGACCAAAAGAATTGGGAACTAGAACAATGGGAGTCGGATCCCGATTTTATTGAGTCTATGAAAAGAAAAAAGCGTGGGTGGTAGATCGTTCCGCATCTAGGATCCGACTTCTATCATTCATACTGATAGGGAACTGAAGCATTGTGGCAAAGAAATGTTGGATTCAGAGGGAGAAGAAGAGACAAAAATTGGAACAAAAATATCGTTTGATTCGCCGACCCTCAAAAAAAGAAATACGCGAAGTTACGTCCTTGAGTGAGAAATGGGAAATTCAGAGAAAGTGACAATCCTCACCGCGCAATAGTGCACCTACACGTCTTCGTCGACGTTGTTTTTCAACCGGAAGACCGAGAGCTACCTATCGAGACTTTGGACTATCGAGACACATACTTCTTAAAATGTTTCGTGCGGGTTTGTTGCCGGGGGCAACAAGATCGAGTTGGTAAGGATTCAAATATCCCTTTTCTATCCATTTCTACGATCATTGATCAGATAACGGCCTCTTGAGAATTCTGTATAAAAGTCTTAAAATCGTTGTACAGATAGAGGGGCCCGTTCAACCCTTCTGTGTTTCGCTTTGTATCCTCTTTGTCTTTGGCGGAGTAGAGCAGCTTGGTAGCTCGCAAGGCTCATAACCTTGAGGTCACGGGTTCAAATCCCGTCTTCGCACCCCTTCTTTGTTTTGTATCCTATCTTGACTTTTCTAATGAAAAATCTTAAGATATTGGTTGTACGAAGAAGGTTGGGCGGATAGTGGCAAACTGGTTCTTTCCCTTTTTGGGGGTGGAAAAACCTAAGGTAAGGGGTCGATATGCGCGATAATGAATAGGGATCCTGGCCTGGGAAACTGGGCTCTTTCCCTTGTTCTTTTCTTGTTTAGTTAAGGAATCTCCCTATAATGAAGAGGGATCCAGGCCTGGGAAACTGGGTCGAGCCCTTGAAAAAAAAGGGATCAGATGTGCTATTCTCTTATACCTAGCCGAGGTAGACTCGGAGAATATGTTAAATCTTCATTTTTTATAACCAAAAAAAAAAAAAAGGGGTGGAGGGACCCTTATGACAATAAGGAATCTAGTTCGGAACACGTCGTTCGATGCTGTTATTTTTGGCTTGGTATACGGAATAGGAACATTCTTATCCACGATTTGTATATGCTCTTTCTTGATGCGTAAGCACTCGTGGGATTTGGGTCAAAATGGAAATCGGGGTTTTTTGGCATTCCGTAAAAGCTATTTGATCACAGGGTGCCATTGTCTAGCGTACTTGACCAGTTTTCTTTATTTAAGAAATGGTCAGCTGATCCGCGATCAGTATATAAAACTACTGATATACGCGTGCCTGCTGATCTTTCTTTGGAACAATTTCACAAGAAGACAGAGTGAATTGTTTTATGACCACACCTTTGATTTTTGGACCTTTTTCCTGGTCCCAAACGCTTTGATATCGAGACTGCTTGTACAGCGTTTGCTAGAACCAAAGGGGAGACTAGAATTTGTGGCTACGATTATCCTCGTTTGGATAGTAGGTAGCTCCTTTTTAGTCCTTTGGTTGTGCTTTTTAAAAAAGCACAAAAATCCAAAAATCAAGGTAATCGACGAAAGCATAGATGCCTTAGCAAGACTGCTCTTTGTCCTCTTAATCTTTTACTTTGTGGGTCGAGGACCAAGACCACCTGCAGTCGGCCCGTCCCTAGCTCCGAATGCAGGCGAGCTAGCAATTATCCGACACGCAGAGATGGAGGAAGAGGATTGGCCGGAAGAGGATTGGGATCGCGAAAAGGGGCTCATCATCATTTAATGAAAGCCATGGAAACTACCAAGCTGGAGTACGGTAGGGGGAAAGAAAGGGAATTTGAAGACTAAAAAGAAAAAAGAAAGGCCTTTTTTAGGCCTTTTCCCCGATGTTTTTTTCTTACGCCACCGCGCAATCAAATTCGGATTTCCATTTTGATTCAATAGAAGAGTAAGCCTATTTTTTTGGTCTTTTTCTAAAGCCCTTTTTTCTCTTTTTTCTGGCGGTCGACTCCCTTCTTTTTATTTTTCTTTTTATTTTGAAAAGTTGATCAGTAGCGTGAAAAGGTAACGAAGATAAAATACGAGCTTGTTTTATAGCAATAGTAAGACGTCGTTGTTGTTTTAAAGTCACTCTATTCACCCGTCTAGATAAGATTTTTCCTTGTTGACTAATAAATCGACCAATTAAACTAATGTTTCTATAATCAATTAGATCCCCTGGTTTGATTCGGGACGAACGCCGCCGAGGAGATTTCGGGGGCTTGCCTTTCCTTTTCGAAGGAGGTAGCGGGGGTTGCAGAGGTGCTTTGGGTTCCGGAGGTTTCTTGGTTGCGATAAATTCAGTGCGTAGCCATTTCAAATTAGATTCCTCTATTTCCATAAGTTTCTTTTGTTCCAAAGGAGGTCTAGGGTATTTCCGTTTCCGTTTCCATTTCGAAGGAGGTTTCTTGGGTTTCAAACTAGAGCTCTTCAGTTTCCTGTCTAGCCAGTCCGCCAAGAGATTACTCTGTTTCCGGAGGTTTCATGGTTGCCATAAATTCGTGTAGCCATTTCAAATGAGATTCATCTATAAGTTTCTGAGGTTTCATGGTTGCCATAAATTCGTGTAGCCATTTCAAATGAGATTCATCTATAAGTTTCTTTTGTTCCAAAGGAGGTCTAGGGTATTTCCGTTTCCATTTCGAAAACGGTTTCTTGGGTTTCAAACTAGAGCCCTTAAG